ACCCAATCAATTATTAGAAAATACATTGTACTGCCCTCATTAATAATAGCTAAAAATCTCGGCCGTATCCTATTATTTCAATCCCCCGAGTGGTACGAAGATTTTAAAGATTGGGATAGAGAAATGCACGTTAAATGCACCTATAACGGTGTTCAATTATCAGAAACAGAATTTCCAAAAAACTGGTTGACAGATGGTATTCAGATAAAAATCCTATTTCCTTTCTGTCTGAAACCTTGGCGCAATAAGGTAAGACCCCCCCATGGAAGTCCAATAAAAAATAAAAGAAATAGAGACAAAGACAATTTTTGTTTTTTAACAATCGGGGGAATGGAAGTTGAACTACCCTTTGGTTCTCCACGAAAACGACCCTCTTTTTTTAAACCCATTTGTAAAGAATTCGAAAAAAAAATTACAAAGTTGGAGAAGAAAAGTTTCCTAGTTATAAAAGTTTTCAAAAAACAAATAAAAGAACAAATACAAATAAAAAGGTTTATAAAATTTGCAAAAGAAAAAGAAAGCGGGGTTATCAAAAAAATTCTCTTTATTAAAAGACCAATAAAAATTAAAAGAATAAAAAAAGAACTTGGAAAAGTAAACCCAATTTTGTTATTCGGATTTAGGAAAGTATATGAACCAAATACAAATACAAAGGATTCCATAATCAGTAATAAGATTACCGATGAATCAATCATTAAAATAAGATCCATGGATTGGACAAATTATTCAATCACAGAAAAAAAAATCAAGGATCTGGCTGATAGTACAATCACAATCAGAGATCAAATTGAAAGAATTATGAAGGACAAGAAAAAAAAAATTAGAACTCCAGATAAAAATAAAAATATTATTTCTAACAAGACGAGTTGTGATAATAAAAGATGGGAATTTTTTAAAGATATTTTGTGGATATCAAAAAAAATAAGTGCGCGATTAATACGCAAATGGCACTACTTTATGAAATCTTTCATTGAAAGAATATACATCGGTATCCGTCTATCTACTATTAACATTCCCAGAAGAAATGCACAACTTTTACTTGAATCAACAAAAAAAAATCTCAATAAATACAATTACAATGATGAAACAAATCAAGAAGTAATTGATGAAACGAACCAAAATGCAATTAAGTTTATTTGGACTGTAAAAGAATCGCTTTCTAATATTAGTAATAAGAATTCAAAGACTTATTGTGACTTATCTTCCTTGTCTCAAGGATATGTATTTTACAAATTATCACAAATTCAAGTTATTAATATTAACAAGGATCCCAAGGGATCCGCGCTTCAATATCACAAAGTATACACCTTTTTCAAGGATAGAATAAAGGTGATACGAGAAGTATCTGATTCCAAAACAAGGCATAAAAAACTTCCGAATTCTGGGATCAATGAATGGAAAGACTGGTTAAGAGATCATTATCAATACAATTTATCTCAGACTAGATGGTCTAGATTAGTACCGCAAAAATGGCGAAATAGAGTCAATCAACACCGTATGATTCAAAATAAAGACTTTAAAATTTTAGATTCATATGAAAAAAACCAATTCATTCATTACAAAAATGAAAATTCTTATGGAGATAATTCATTGTCAAGTAAAAATAAAAAACAGTACAGATATGTTCTTTTAGCACATAAGTATATTAATTATGAGAATAGGGAGAACCCATATATTTATGGGTTCCCCTTACATGTAAATGAGGCACAAAAGGTTTCATATAATTACCACAGACCTAAACTCGAATCATTTTATGTATTGGGGAGTACTGCTAGTAGTGATTATTTAGGAAAAGAGTGTATTATTGATACAGTTCAAAATATGGATCGAAAATTTGTTGAATGTGGAATTCTAAAGTTTTGTCTTAAAAAAAATATTGATATTGAAACTGGGGCTAACATGGGTGCGAAGACTAATATTCGCAAAGATACTAAGACAAAGACTAATGATTATAAAAAAATTAATAAAAAGGATCTTTTTTATCTCAATCTCATGATTGATCAAAAAATTCACCCATCCAATCAAAAAAAAAAAAAATTTGATTGGATGGGAATGAATAAAGACATCGTATATGGTCCCATATCGAATATGGAATCTTGGTTCTTACAAGAATTTATACAGCTATATGATGCATATAAGATTAAACCCCGGATTATACCAATAAAATTACTTTTTTTTAATTTTAATGGAAATGAAAATATTAGTAAAAATATCAATCCAAATCAAAAAGAGGGTCTTCGTATATCATCCAATCAAAAGGAAGAATATCTTGAATTAGAGAATCGAAATCAAGAAGAAAAAGAACAGTGGGGCCAAGAATATTTTGGATCTGATCCACAAAACCAAAATAATCTTGGATCAGATGAACGAACCCCAAAAAAAGATTTGGAAAAGGATTACGCGGAAACCGAATCAGACATTAAAAATAAAAAACGTAAAAAGAAAAAGCAATATAAAAGCAAGAAGGAGGCAGAACTTTATTTTCTCCTGAAAAAGTATTTTCTTTTTCAATTGAGATGGAATGAAACTATGAACGAAAAAATAATCAATAATATTAATGTATATTGTTTGCTGCTTAGACTGATAAATACAACTGAAATAGGTATATCCTCTATTGAAAAAGGAGAAATGCGTCTGGATGTAATGCTAATTGATAAGGAACTAACAATTACAGAATTGATAAGAAAGGGAATATTCATTATCGAACCGGTTCGTCTGTCTCTAAAACGGGATGGACAATTTCTTATGTATCAAACCGTAAGTATTTCATTGGATCATAAGAGTAAGCATAAGCACAAAACTAATCGAGGATTCCGAAAAAGGAAATATGTTGATGAGAAAAATAAAAATTTTGATGGATCTATTGCACAAGATATAAAAACACTTGGGAATGAAGACGAAAATCATTATGATTTACTTTTTCTTCCTGAAAATATTCTATCTCCTATACGTCGTAGAGAATTGAGAATTCTAATCGATTTCAATTGTGGAAATGGGGATGTTGTAGATAGAAATACAGTACTTTGCAATAGGAATAACATAAAAAATTGTGTGCAATTTTTAGATGAGAATAAGTATCTTGATATAGATACAAATAAATGCATTCAATTTAAATTGTTTCTTTGGCCGAATTATCGATTAGAAGATTTAGCTTGTATGAATCGCTATTGGTTTGATACCAATAATAGTAGTCGTTTCAGTATGTTAAGGATACATATGTACCCACGATACAGAATTTTTTGATGGTATATCTTTCCTTTTTCTTTTTTCTATATATCACGCTTATACCTGGTAGACTAGGACAGACATATTTACATGCACGCTGTCTTACATTCCATTCTGATACATGATAGTAATTTTAATTCAATAACGTATTGATTGGATCTAGGAATGAATCGGCAGAATCATCTTAGGCCTAAATCATTTTATCTTTCGTGGGTGCAAAACTGTACCATGCTCTCGTATCCGAATCAAATTACAAATTAAATTGGATTCATTAATTTGGATTTGCTAAAAAACAAAGTACTATATGAATAAATCTAGATTCCTTTGTGTACCAGATTGAAATAAATGTCATTATTATTATTCCTGACCGGTAAAACCTATATTTAAAGAAAGAAAAAAAGAAAGAGAAGAATTATTTTTATGAAAAAAAGTTCATTCATCTCAGTTCTTCCACAAGAAGAAAAAGGAAAAAACAGGGGATCCGTTGAATTTCAAGTATTCAATTTTACTAAGAAGATACGTAGACTTACTTCACATCTAGAATTGCACAGAAAAGACTATTTATCTCAGAGAGGTCTGCGGAAGATTTTGGGAAAACGTCAACGGCTGCTGGCTTATTTGTCAAAAAAAAATAGAGTACGTTATAAGGAATTAATTGGTCAGCTGAATATTCGGGAGCCAAAATCGCGTTAATTTGAGAATTGGGAATTCATTTTAATTATTTGGTTCATTTTTATTAGTATAATATCTTGAATTTTGATGAACCTCGTTTTGTTTTCGGTAATTTATGGAATAATGAATCGGGGAATAAAACATATGACTGTATCAGCTACAAGAAAAGACCTCATGATAGTCAATATGGGCCCTCACCACCCATCAATGCATGGTGTTCTTCGACTCATCGTTACTCTGGATGGTGAAGATGTTATTGACTGTGAACCCGTATTAGGTTATTTACATAGAGGAATGGAAAAAATTGCGGAAAACCGAACAATTATACAATATTTGCCTTATGTAACACGTTGGGATTATTTAGCAACTATGTTCACAGAAGCAATAACGGTAAATGGGCCAGAACAGTTGGGAAATATTCAAGTACCTAAAAGGGCTAGCTATATCAGAGTAATTATGCTGGAATTGAGCCGTATAGCTTCTCATTTGTTATGGCTTGGGCCTTTTATGGCGGATATCGGTGCACAAACTCCTTTCTTCTATATTTTCAGAGAAAGGGAATTGCTATATGATCTATTTGAAGCTGCCACTGGTATGCGAATGATGCACAATTACTTTCGTATCGGAGGAGTAGCTGCTGATCTACCTTATGGCTGGATAGATAAATGTTTGGATTTCTGCGATTATTTTTTAACAGAGGTAGTGGAATATCAAAAACTTATTACGCGGAATCCCGTTTTTTTGCAACGAGTTGAAGGAGTAGGCATTATTGATGGAGAAGAAGCAATAAATTGGGGTTTATCAGGACCAATGTTGCGAGCTTCCGGAATCCAATGGGATCTTCGTAAAGTTGATCATTATGAGTGTTACGATGAATTCGATTGGGAAGTCCAATGGCAAAAAGAAGGAGACTCATTAGCTCGTTATTTAGTGCGAATTGGTGAAATGACGGAATCCGTAAAAATGATTCAACAGGCTATAGAAGGAATTCCGGGGGGGGCCTATGAGAATTTAGAAGTGCGACGCTTTGATGGAGGACGGCATTCCGAATGGAATGATTTTGACTATCGATTCATTAGTAAAAAACCTTCGCCTGCTTTTGAATTGTCGAAACAAGAACTTTATGTAAGAGTAGAAGCCCCCAAGGGAGAATTAGGAATTTTTTTGATAGGAGATAATAGTGTTTTTCCTTGGAGATGGAAAATTCGTCCGCCAGGTTTCATCAATTTGCAAATTCTTCCTCAGTTAGTTAAAAGAATGAAATTGGCTGATATTATGACGATACTAGGTAGTATAGATATCATTATGGGAGAGGTTGATCGTTGAAATGATAATTGATACGACAAAAGTACAAGCTATCAATTCTTTTTCCAGATCGGAGTCTTTAGAAGAGGTGTATAGCCTCATATGGGCGCTTGTCCCTATTTTTACTCCTGTATTGGGAATCACAATAGGAGTACTGGTAATTGTGTGGTTAGAAAGAGAAATATCTGCAGCATTACAACAACGTATTGGGCTTGAATACGCTGGTCCTTTGGGAATTCTTCAAGCTCTAGCAGATGGGACTAAGCTACTTTTGAAAGAGGATCTTCTTCCATCTAGGGGAGATATTCGTTTATTCAGTATCGGACCGTCTATAGCAGCCATATCCATTTTTTTAAGTTATTCAGTAATTCCTTTTGGTTATCGCCTTGTTCTGGTCGATCTCAGTATAGGTGTTTTTTTCTGGATCGCCATTTCCAGTATTGCTCCTATTGGACTTCTTATGTCAGGATATGGATCGAATAATAAATATTCCTTTTCAGGTGGTCTACGAGCTGCTGCTCAATCTATTAGTTATGAAATACCATTAACTCTCTGTGTGTTATCAATATCTCTACGTGTGATTCGTTGGAACATCAACTTTACCTTATCCCCTTGTTTTAGTAAAGAAAATTGAATGTACTGATTGATTGACTAAATATCGTCATTTTTCTTTATTCATCACTAGGTTCGATGAGCTAAACCAGATAGTTATATGAGTGAAATAAAACTGCTTATGAATTTGCAGTAATAAGATTCATTCTCATTCCCTATGTACGAGGGTAAAGTAGAAGTAAACATAAGCAGCGGAAACTGTTTACCCCAAGATTGGATGATTAGTCATCATGGCTTGAAGCGGGTACAAAAGATCAATTCTATGGAGTTTTTACAATTTTATCCATATTTTTGATCAATCAAAAAAAGGGTGGGCGGTTAGAAACACTAAGATACGTAAAGGATTAGTAATGGAAATAATGTAAGGTATCCAAAGAGATATTTTTGCATGAAAGGAATCATAATGAGGGCTTTACGTTGGTAGAAATGATCAAGTAGTACTTCCCGATGATTCCGATCCAGAGTATACTCCTACCCACTGATTAAAGAAATAACTATCGGGAACGAAATAATCCTTTATTTTTTAGAATCAATCCCCTTCTGATAAAGAAGAACAGGAACGAAAGAAATGGAATGCAAAAATGAAAATGAATAGATAGAATGGAATTCTTATCAAGATTCATGAATTAGGGCGTGGGTCTAATTATTTTTCGTAATCGCATACTATGGGTCGAAATTTTTACCGATATAGCAGATATTTTATTGAAGGATTCAGTTATTGCTGAACAAATAAAAATTTTGGCATTATATAAAAAAAAGGATGAGATCAATTCCGAAGCACTTTTACTTTTATTTGTTATTATAGCAGACAGAATTCCATTGGTTTAATTAGGGACTCCCCGATGAATCTTTACTTTAGCTACTCCAAAAAAAAGCAAGCCGGGGTAATACTGAGTCAGTCCTTAAATTTATTTGTGGCCATTGAGGAGCCGTATGAAGCGGAGGTCTCATGTACGGTTCTGGAATAGCGATAGGAACAGTGATGTTATCATCGACTATAATTATCTAACAGTTCAAGTACGATTGATATAGTTGAGGCACAGTCTAAATATGGTTTTTGGGGGTGGAATCTGTGGCGCCAACCTATAGGGTTTATAGTTTTTCTAGTTTCTTCCTTAGCAGAATGTGAGAGATTACCCTTTGATTTACCAGAAGCGGAAGAGGAATTAGTAGCAGGTTATCAAACCGAATATTCGGGTATAAAATTTGGTTTATTTTACATTGCGTCTTACCTAAATCTACTGGTTTCTTCATTATTTGTAACAGTTCTGTACTTGGGTGGGTGGAATTCTTCTATTCCGTACATATTCATTCCAAAGTTTTTCGGAATAAATAAACCTGGGGAGGTCTTTGAAACTACAATTGGTATCTTCATTACGTTAGCTAAAGCCTATTTGTTCCTGTTCATTCCTATCACAACAAGGTGGACTTTACCTAGGATGAGAATGGACCAACTATTAAATCTTGGGTGGAAATTTCTTTTACCTGTTTCTCTAGGTAATCTATTATTGACAACTTCTTTCCAAATCCTTTTGCTGTAACAGAATATGAAATTCTAGGTTCATAACCTCTATCAAGCAAGAGAAAGAAACATCAAATTATTCATGGATATCCACGATATGTTCCCTATGGTGACTGGGTTCATGAATTATGGTCAACAAACAGTACGAGCTGCAAGGTACATTGGTCAAAGTTTCATGATTACTTTATCCCACGTGAATCGTTTACCTGTAACAATTCAATATCCTTATGAAAAATCAATTACATCAGAGCGTTTCCGTGGTCGAATCCACTTTGAATTTGATAAATGTATAGCTTGTGAAGTATGTGTTCGTGTATGTCCCATCGATTTACCTGTTGTTGATTGGAGATTGGAAACAGATATTAGAAAGAAGCGGCTGCTTAATTATAGTATTGATTTTGGAATCTGTATATTTTGTGGCAACTGCGTCGAGTATTGTCCAACAAATTGTTTATCAATGACTGAGGAATATGAACTTTCTACTTATGATCGTCACGAATTGAATTATAATCAAATTGCTTTGGGTCGTCTACCAGTGTCAATAATTGGGGATTACACAATTCAAACAAGCAATTATGAATTCAACTCAAAAAAATAGACGCGGATAAGCCCTTTTCCCTTTTCAATAATGATAATGATTACCAATACAAAAATGACCAAATTACTAAGATTCTGTTTTGATGAAGGTTCTTTCTTTTTGCATTTTGGTTCGGCAGTAACCACAAATCATAACTATAACTATAACTACTGATTTGTGGGAATTATGGCTTGATTTGAATTCAAAATGAAATTTAGATATCAAAATTAAATTTAGATATCTGTGGTGATTTCGAAATATCCAATTTCGAACTACACTTTGACTTTCAAATACAGAAGTGGGATTGGGCAGTATCCATGTCAATCCACATCCCATTAAGATTAAATTAAATTAAAAATAAAAAAAAAAATATCATCATAGGCAAGAAAAAAATAGGGTAACCCCCTTTTCATTTTCCTGGCCCGGTCAGTAAGGTCATGAAATATTTCTACTTAACTCTTATTTTACATATAATGGATTTACCTGGACCAATACATGATATTCTTTTAGTATTTCTGGGATCAGGTCTTATATTAGGAAGTCTCGGAGTAGTATTATTTACGAATCCCATTTTTTCTGCCTTTTCTTTGGGATTGGTTCTTGTTTCTATATCCTTATTCTATATTCCATCTAACTCCTTTTTTGTAGCTGCTGCACAGCTCCTCATTTACGTGGGGGCCGTAAATGTCTTAATCATATTTGCCGTGATGTTCATGAAAGGTTCAGAATATTCCAATGATCTCTCTCTTTGGACCGTTGGGGATGGGGTTACTTCACTGGTTTGTACAACTATTTTGTTTTCATTAATTACTACTATCTTAGATACGTCATGGTACGGGATTATTTGGACTACAAGATCAAGCCAGATTATAGAACAGGACCTGATAAGTAACGTTCAACAAATTGGGATTCATTTATCAACAGATTTTTATCTTCCATTTGAACTTGTTTCTATAATTCTTTTAGTTGCTTTGATAGGTGCAATTGCTATGGCTCGCCAGTAAAAAATAGTTAGAATTTTCAATCTAAAATCAAAGAATAAAATAAGGGCTTGTTTTGTTATGCCTTATTGTTAGTACATCCACTTTCCTTCATTTTGTTGATATGGAATATAAAATAATAAAGAAAATAATAAAGAGTTTAGTTCTATCTATTACCAATGCTTTCGTTTGTTACGCACTTGTTATATTCGAGTCAATCAAATCGGTTAAAAATTTTTCGTTCATATTGAAATGAATTGAGATTTATGAGGAGTTAGTCAATGATGCTCGAACATGGACTTGTTTTGAGTGCCTATTTATTTTCTATCGGTATTTATGGATTGATCACAAGCCGAAACATGGTTAGAGCACTTATGTGCCTTGAGCTTATACTCAATGCGGTTAATCTAAATCTCGTAACATTTTCTGATTTTTTTGATAGTCGTCAATTAAAAGGAGACATTTTATCGATCTTTGTTATAGCTATTGCCGCCGCTGAAGCAGCTATTGGACCGGCTATTGTTTCCTCGATCCATCGTAACAGAAAATCAACTCGTATCAATCAATCAAATTTGTTGAATAAATAATCGTAGTCGTAATGATATAGAATAGATATAAATAAACATGGGTATCCTTCTATATATATATATGGATAGAATATGAATAGATAGATAGAATTTTTCTAATTCTAAAATTAGAATTAATATGTCTAAATGTCTAACTCGTTGATGTTTGCCGAAACATAAGAAATCAAAGTATCTTGGCCCTTTCTCATGAACAGATCCGGAAATCTATTGATTAGAAATATAAAAAAATAAATTCAGGTAACCCACTGATTCGTCTGGTGTCTAGAATATATGATTTATTTACTACTTATTTTTTTTTTTTTTTACCAGATCGAAAATAAAATTAATAATATTAAAAATTTTTATAGATCCAATGTCACATTCAGTAAAGATTTATGATACCTGTATAGGATGTACTCAATGTGTACGAGCGTGTCCTACAGATGTATTGGAAATGATACCTTGGGACGGATGTAAAGCTAAGCAAATAGCTTCCGCTCCAAGAACAGAGGACTGTGTGGGTTGTAAAAGATGTGAATCCGCTTGTCCAACGGATTTCTTGAGCGTACGGGTTTATTTATCGGATGAGACAACTCGCAGTATGGGTCTAGCTTATTGATACGTTCTAGAAAACTCCACTGGAATACATTTGATTCTTCTTTACCGACAAAGACCCGTACTCGGGAAAATAGAATATATTATTTTATTCCGTGGGCGGGTCTTTCTGGTCAAAGTCTATCTTGTCTTTACCACGAGCTATTTTCCTTGGTTAACAATAATTGTTATTTTGCCAATATCCGCGGGTTTGTTAATTTTTATTCTCCCTCATAGGGGGAATAAGGGAGTTCGGTGGTATACTATATGTATATGCTTCCTAGAGCTGCTTCTAACAACCTATGCATTCTATTATTATTTCCAATTTGACGACCCATTAATCCAATTGGAGGAAGATTATAAATGGATAAATATTTTTGATTTTCACTGGAGACTTGGAATCGATGGACTTTCCATAGGGCCCATTTTACTAACGGGATTCATTACTACTTTAGCTACCTTAGCGGCTTGGCCAGTTACTCGGTATTCTCGATTGTTCTATTTCCTTATGTTAGCAATGTACAGTGGTCAAATAGGATTATTTTCCTCCCACGACCTTTTACTTTTTTTCGTCATGTGGGAGTTAGAATTAATTCCTGTTTACCTACTTCTATCTATGTGGGGGGGTAAGAAACGTTTGTACTCAGCTACAAAGTTTATTTTGTATACTGCGGGGGGTTCCATTTTTCTTTTAATAGGGGTTCTAGGTATGGGTTTATACGGGTCGAATGGCCCAACATTAAATTTTGAAACATCAGCTAATCAATCATATCCCACAGTATTGGAAATAATATTCTATTTTGGCTTCCTTATTGCTTATGCTGTCAAATCACCGATTATACCCCTACATACATGGTTACCAGATACCCATGGGGAAGCACATTACAGTACATGTATGCTTCTAGCCGGAATCTTATTAAAAATGGGAGCATATGGATTAATTCGGATCAATATGGAATTATTACCCCATGCTCATTCTATATTTTCTCCATGGTTGGTGGTAGTAGGAGCAATTCAAATAATCTATGCAGCTTCAACTTCTCCAGGTCAAGGCAATTTAAAAAAGAGAATTGCCTATTCTTCCGTATCTCATATGGGTTTCATAATTATAGGAATTGGTTCTATAACCGATACGGGACTCAACGGAGCTATTTTACAAATAATATCTCATGGATTTATTGGTGCTGCACTTTTTTTCTTGGCGGGAACGAGTTATGATCGAATACGCCTTGTTTATCTCGACGAAATGGGCGGAATTGCGATCCCAATGCCAAAAATATTTACCATGTTCAGTAGTTTTTCGATGGCTTCTCTTGCATTGCCGGGAATGAGTGGTTTTGCTGCGGAGTTATTCGTTTTTTTTGGAATAATTACTAGCTCCAAATATTTTTTAATTACAAAAATACTAATTACTTTTGTAATGGCTATTGGAATTATATTAACTCCTATTTATTCATTATCTATGTTACGTCAGATGTTCTATGGATACAAGCTTTTCAACGTTACAAATTCTTATTTTTTGGATTCTGGACCACGAGAATTATTTATTTCGACCTGTATCTTTTTACCTGTAATAGGTATTGGTCTTTATCCCGATTTCGTTCTCTCGTTATCAGTTGACAAGGTTGAAGCTATTCTAGCTAAATTTTTTATAAATAATTAGATAGAAATAGAATAAGACATAAAGTCAAAAACTCCTTTGATTTTTAAAATCATTTTCTATAACTATAAATAATGAAAAAATCAAAAGAAAAAAAGTGAAGTGGTTTAGAATTGTAATCAGATACATCCGGAGTTTTTGAGAACCAATGTAATGCGTAATGGTTCTCAAAAACTCGAAAAACTTTCGCTATTTGAGGAGACCGCTATGGATTCTTCGAACTTTTTCTTCAATTAGATGTTAATGTGAATGAACCATAACTATGGAGTCCTACCCCTAATAGATTGACCCCGAAATAACATATCCAAATTATAAGAAATCCTGCGGAAGCCACCATTGCAGAATTCACACCTTGCAAACTTTGAGCCGTTCTAGTATGTAAATAAATCGCGAATATGGTCCAAGTAATAAATGCCCAAGTTTCCTTAGGGTCCCAATTCCAATAAGATCCCCATGCTTCATTAGCCCATACTGCTCCCGAAAGAATACCTATGGTTAAAAAAGTAAATCCTAGGCTAATAACACGATAACTCCAATGATCCAATTGTTGAGTAAATTGATACTTGTAAAAATTTCTAAATGAAAGAAAGGAGGTGCTTTGTAAAACACTTCCTTTTTTATTTAAGTATTGTATCTCATCAAAAGAAAATGACCCAATTAGAAAATTTTTACTTTTACTAAGAATATCTATCTTTTTTCTAAAAGTAATGACTAAAAGAGCTACTGATAATAACGATCCGCATAAAAGAGCTCCGTAGCTCAATAACATCATACTCACGTGCATCATTAACCACTGGGATTGTAAAGCAGGCACTAATTTTGCGGATTGATGCATTTCAGTTAAAAGCCCCGAAGTGGCAAAGCCTTGAGTAAAAATAGCACTTGGAGCTGTTATTGTGCTTAAATAATTTTTATGGTTCCGTATTTTAGAAACCATATGAATAATAGAGAAACTACACGAAAGGAACATTAATGATCCATATAAATCATTTAATGGGAAATGTCTCGAATAAATCCAACGAGTAACTAATAATCCTGTTATACATAAAAAAGTAACTATCATACCCTTTTCTGACGAATCACATAGTCCTACGATTTCATGAACTAGCAATTTCATTAAATTAATCGTAATGACAATTGAAATGATCGAAAAAGAGATGTGAGTTAATATATGTTCTAAAGTGTCAAATATCATAAAAAATGATTTTAATTAAAAAAAAAAGGGGGGGAGGTTCCTTTACATTCTAATTAATTATAGAAATCCGGAATTGAATTCAGTATCAGTGTGGGATCCATTGTGCCCCTTTAGATAGAGGATGCCGCCACTCGGATTCGAACCGAGATGCTCTGGCACTGCTTCCTAAGAGCAGCGTGTCTACCAATTTCACCATGGCGGCTTTATGTTGATGGAAATCATAATAGCCCATATTAGATTCATTCGTTGATGCAATCAATGTTATTTATTTTCCATTTGTTTTCCGAAACATTATAAAGTAATGGTTCAATAAAAATTTGTTCAAAGAAATATTTGAACGTTCAATAATAGTTAACTTAGTATCATGATATGTTATCAGTTTTAACAATGGGATTTCATTTGGATAATTCATTTCCCATTTATCTTATTTAATGGATGCAAAAAAAAAAAAAAGTATTCTTTACATCCGACATTACATCCGAAGAATTAAAAAAAAAAAAAAAAAAAGAGTTGATGGATAGCTTGTTGCCTAAAGGGTCTTATTGTATTAGAGGATAGAAGCCTTATTATGTTATGTACATCATTTGTGGGAAGATAATTTATATCATGGTTCTACCATACTTAGTTCCACCATAATTACATTTATATTAGAATATAATATATATATAATTTAAAAAATTTAATATCAACTCCTTTTTTTTCTAAAAATTAAATAAAAAAAAAAAAAACACACACAAGCGAAGTGATGGGGAAAATGACAATCCCCATCTCTTCCATTATAAAAACATAAAAAGTGAAATCCTTATCTTGTATGTAACTGCTTTTGTTTGAAAAAAAAAAAGTCCCACCCCCGTTAGACATAAAATTTGAATTCGTTTTCTACATGCGACAATATCGGGTTCTATCTCATATGGATGAGTTCAAAGCATTAGTTAATGTAAATTATTCATCTGTATATTGGAAACCCTCCAATTCATCGACTCATATTAATTTAGAGTATTCCAAGGCTTTACTTTATTATTGTCGCACAAAAAAACTTTTTGAATGCCCAGTAGAAATAGATTTAGCTAAGGATAAAGCCTTTTCTGCGGCCAAATAGCCTCTTTTTTTCCAAATATTTCTACGAATACGCTTCTTTGACATAGAAGCACGTTTCTTTGGAACTGCCATCTTAAAAAGTTACTCATTTAGATAGTTGGATGTGAAAGACATGTATTGCTCAAAAAGGATCGTTCTTTCTATTCATTATCTATATTTATTACATAACGAATACTTTCTTGATTACATCAAAAATATGGATACACACACGTTAATATAGTATCACTCAGAATAAAAAGAAATAGAAAAAAAAAAAACAAACAAAAGAAGAATGATGTCATTCTTATCATTCTTATTCTTAAAGTTATTAAAGGAAGTTATTTTTCATGTCTTTTACAATAATGTTAAAAGAAAATTTGTACTAATTGGTGACGTGATATCCTTATTCAAATCCATATATATATATCGGATGCCATAGAAATCGAATCGTTTGCTCGCTGTTCTTAATCTTTTTAATCTTAATAAAAAAAAAAAAAAAAAAGCTTCAAATTCATATCTTAGTCTATTTATATATTGTTATTGTTGTGATTTTAAATAAATCGAAAATAAAAGTTTAAAATAAGAACAGAACCTTTACCTTTACATATAATTTAAGAAAACAATAATGTAACATTTTCTATTAATTAATCAATTGAATCAATCTTGAAAGTGGAGTACCTATAATTATTAAAATGAAATAAAGACTAATAAAAATTTATTGATAAATAAAAAGAATTTATATTTTAATAATCCCTTATTTCAGTCAGTTCTATGCAAAATAATGAGTATTATAGGATTTCTAATAAACATAAGTTTATTTGATTGGAATAAAAGCTAATCAATAAGTTCCACAATTAATAAGTTACTAACTAGTAATAAACTATAAACTAACAAAAATAACTGGATCTTCATTAGGTCGATTTATTGGTTATTGGTAAATCCTATATTTCAGAATCAAGTATTGTTTTTTTTTTTTTTTTTGATAGAATTTCTATATGGATATAAATCGCCGTAG